ACGCAACGATGACTTTTCTCCACAAATCATAAAGACATCGGCACACTATACTTTGTATTTGGAGCTTGAGCAGGGATAGTAGGAACCTCTTTAAGACTTTTAATTCGAGCTGAACTAGGACAACCAGGAACTTTGATCGGAAATGACCAAATCTACAACGTAATCGTTACAGCTCACGCCTTCGTCATAATTTTTTTTATAGTTATACCTATTATGATTGGAGGGTTTGGAAACTGACTAGTTCCCCTAATACTTGGAGCCCCAGACATAGCATTTCCGCGAATAAACAACATAAGATTCTGACTTCTTCCACCCTCACTTACCCTTCTTTTATCCAGAGGAATAGTAGAAAGAGGAGTGGGGACTGGGTGAACTGTTTACCCTCCCCTTGCAAGAGGTCTTGGGCACGCAGGAGCTTCTGTAGACCTAGGTATTTTCTCTCTACATTTAGCAGGAGTTTCTTCTATTTTAGGAGCAGTAAACTTCATCACTACTGTAATTAATATACGAGCTCCCGGCTTAACTATAGACCGAACTCCACTCTTCGTATGAGCAGTCTTTTTAACAGCTATTCTATTACTATTATCGCTCCCCGTATTAGCAGGAGCTATTACTATACTCCTAACAGATCGAAACTTGAATACTTCCTTTTTTGATCCCGCCGGAGGAGGAGATCCAATCCTTTACCAACACCTTTTTTGATTCTTTGGCCACCCAGAAGTATACATTTTAATTCTTCCGGCCTTTGGTATAATTTCTCACATTGTAAGACAAGAAGCCGGCAAAAAAGAATCCTTTGGCACTCTAGGTATAATTTACGCTATAATAGCAATTGGAGTTTTGGGCTTCGTAGTGTGAGCACATCATATATTTACAGTTGGAATAGACGTTGACACCCGAGCCTATTTTACTTCTGCAACTATAATTATTGCAGTCCCCACAGGAATTAAAATTTTCAGATGACTTGCCACCCTTCATGGCACTCAATTTACCTATAGCCCATCACTCCTCTGAGCCTTAGGATTCATCTTCCTATTCACCATAGGAGGGTTAACAGGGGTAGTGTTAGCAAACTCGTCTATTGATATTATCTTACACGACACTTATTATGTAGTAGCACACTTCCATTATGTTCTCTCCATAGGAGCAGTATTTGGTATTTTTGCAGGAATCGCCCACTGATTCCCCGTCTTTACAGGCCTATCACTAAAACCTTCTTGGTTAAAAATCCACTTTACTACAATGTTTATTGGAGTCAACTTAACTTTTTTCCCACAACATTTCTTGGGACTTAATGGAATGCCACGACGGTACTCAGACTATCCAGATGCCTACACTACATGAAATGTAATTTCATCCATCGGATCCACGATCTCTCTTATTGCCGTCCTTGGATTTGTAATTGTAATTTGAGAAGGCTTCTCAGCCAAACGCCCGGTACTCTTTTCTTTATTTATACCCACTTCTATTGAATGACAGCATAACTACCCCCCTGCCGACCATAGATTCTCTGAAATCCCCCTAATTTCTAACTATCTAAAATGGCAGATCATTGCATAGGATTTAAGCTCCTAATAGGAAATCTCATTTCTTTTAGAATTATGGCAACCTGAACCGCTCTAAACTTTCAAGACGCAGCTTCACCTCTAATAGAACAACTAATTTTTTTTCACGATCACGCAATGCTAGTATTAATCCTGATTACTACCTTAGTAGGATTTATACTTTCTTCTCTATTTTTCAATTCCCTCACTAATCGATTCTTACTTGAACACCAAGCCATTGAAACCGCTTGAACTATCTTACCAGCAATCATTTTAATCTTTATTGCCCTTCCGTCCCTCCGGCTACTCTACCTTCTTGACGAAGTAAACAACCCAAGAGTTACTTTAAAAGTTATTGGCCACCAATGATATTGAAGATATGAATACTCAGATTTCTCCCAAGTAGAATTCGACTCTTATATAATCCCAGAAGCAAAGATAGAAAAAGCCTACTTCCGACTCCTTGACGTAGATAACCGAACTATCTTACCCATAAACACCCAGATCCGAGTATTAATTACTGCTGCCGATGTTATCCACTCTTGAACAGTTCCTGCTTTAGGGGTGAAAGTAGATGCAATCCCCGGACGATTAAACCAACTAAGATTTCAAATTAATCGGCCCGGATTATTTTATGGTCAATGCTCAGAAATCTGTGGTGCCAACCACAGATTTATACCAATTGTAGTTGAAAGGACATCTGTCGAATCTTTCCTTAATTGAATTTGAAGACACAGAGAAGACTCCTCATTAGGTGACTGAAATGGTAAGTGTAGGTCTTTTAACCCTATAATGGCGCCCCCAACCGCCCCCGATGAAATTAAAATTAGTTAAATTATAACATGAGCTTGTCAAGCTCAAATTATTAGAGCCTAATATTTTAAAATCCCTCAAATAGCCCCCCTATTGTGACTCAACCTTTATATATTTTTTACAGCCGTTTTTGCTGTAATTATTATCTTAAATTTTTTTATAAAACCCCCAATTAAAATTAGAATTACCCCTCTAAGAAAAATGACTACTCCTAAGACCTGAAAATGATAGCAAACCTGTTCTCCAGATTCGACCCACTATCAAGATTTGCTAACCTATCTCTAAACTGAGCTTCAACAATATTAGCTCTTCTTTTCATACCCTATTTATTTTGAGCGATACCCTCACGAGCCTCTCTTGCATGATCCTCTCTAATAATAATTCTACACAAAGAATTAAAAATTCTTCTAGGTCCAACTAATCCCGGGGGAACTCTTATTTTTGTATCTCTATTTAGACTCATTATATTCAACAACTTCTTAGGTTTAATTCCCTATGTCTTTACAAGAACCAGACACCTAGTGATAACACTTTCTTTAGCACTACCACTCTGGCTAACTTCAATAATTTTCGGATGACTTACCCGAACTAAACATATATTTGCCCACCTGATTCCCGCAGGGACCCCAGGACCCCTTACACCCCTAATAGTCCTAATTGAAACAGTAAGAAATATTATCCGCCCGGGTACTTTAGCTGTACGACTTGCTGCCAACATAATTGCAGGCCACCTCTTACTTACTCTCCTGAGTAACACCGGAGCCACCTTACCTAAAAGACTTCTTCCTATTCTTCTGTTCTCCCAACTCCTTCTTTTAATTTTAGAATCAGCTGTTGCTATCATCCAATCATATGTGTTTGCAGCCCTAAGAACACTTTACACTAGAGAAGTAAACTAATGCAAAAACACGGATACCACGCTTATCACTTAGTCGATGTCAGCCCCTGACCCCTTACAGGATCTCTAAGAGCTATAATATTAACAACAGGACTAGTAAAATGGTTTCACCAATTCAACCCAGACCTACTAGTTTTAGGCTTAATCACCACCCTATTAACTATAATTCAATGATGACGAGATATTACTCGCGAAGCCACTTACCAAGGACAGCACACTGCTAAAGTCGTCAATGGACTTCGATGAGGAATAATCTTATTTATTACATCAGAGGTATTATTCTTTTTCAGATTTTTTTGGGCCTTTTTCCATAGAAGACTCTCCCCCACTATCGAACTAGGCACATGCTGACCCCCGGCAGGAATTCAAGCCTTTAACCCCTTCCAGATTCCCCTTTTAAACACAGCTATTTTACTGGCCTCAGGGGCTACAGTAACTTGAGCCCATCACGCACTACTCGCCTCTAACTTCACCCAAGCTATTCAAAGTCTTGCTCTTACAGTATTTCTAGGAATATACTTCACAGCCCTCCAAGCTCTTGAATATTATGAAGCTCCCTTCACTATCGCAGACTCAGTTTATGGGTCGACCTTTTTTGTAGCAACAGGCTTCCACGGTCTACATGTAATTATTGGATCTGGCTTCCTTCTAGTTAACCTATACCGACTATATATATGCCATTTTTCTGCTCAACACCACTTCGGATTTGAAGCTGCTGCCTGGTATTGACACTTCGTAGATGTAGTCTGACTCTTCCTTTACATCTCAATCTACTGATGAGGTGGATAATCCTCTACTTATCTAGTATAATTGTACAATTGACTTCCAATCAATAAGACTGGTATCTCCAGGATAAGTAATTCTTATTATATTAACCATAATTCTCTTTACTTTTATTTTAAGAAGAATTGTCATATTCATCTCTACTCTCTTAGCAAAAAAAACAATCACAGACCGAGAAAAATGTTCTCCCTTCGAATGCGGGTTTGACCCCAAAGGATCCGCACGTCTGCCCTTTTCCCTTCGATTTTTCTTAATTGCCATTATTTTCCTAATCTTTGACGTAGAAATCACTCTTCTTTTACCACTAGTAAGAGTCATTAAACTAACCTTTATTAAAACATGAGTAATCACAGGAACTTTTTTTCTTTTAATTTTACTTGTAGGACTCTACCACGAATGAAACCAAGGAGCTCTTGATTGGTCCCAATAACACTAAGAGATGGTAGTCAACAATGATTCTTGCCTTGCACGCAGGAGGTGCTTCAGAGCTCATCTTGACTGAAAAGCGAACTATCGCGTCTAGTTTCGACCTGGATCTTGGTGATAATTAACCTTCAGCCATTAGTTAAAACCAAATAAGAGGTATTTCACTGTTAATGAAATTAATGAACATAAGTTCTAACTAAGGAGATAACTTGAAGGAGAAGAAGCTTCTAACTTCACTCTCAGGCAGTTCAATTCTGTCTTTGTCTCTGTTATTATAGTGTAATAAACACACTACATTTTCATTGTAGAGCTAAAGGTACACTCCTTTTAAAAACACCCAGAGACAGAATTGTCTCCTTTACAGCTTCAATGTAATGCTCTAATAAGCTACCTAGGTAAAATAAAAGTAACCCCCCTATCCACACTAATATCATTAATAAATAAATTTTAATTCTATTTTCCTGAATAACTTGAAGAATTTTTCTCGCCCCACTAAGCCTAGAATAAGCTCCTTGTCCCCCACAATACTCAGACCACCCCCTATCCCTAATCTGGTGGTATAAAGCACCTAAGATTAGACCCCTGGGGGCTACTCCTAGAGTAGATAAAAAAGGTAAAAACCATATAGAACCAGAAAACACAGTTACCCCATAGGTCCTCATAGATTTTAAATTACAACTCTCAGAAGCTATATTTAATATATAGCCAACTGAGCCCCCGATCACAGTTACAAGCAAAGCTAACAACTTAAAAAAAGGAGTCAAACAAATCATAAAACAAGCAGGAAAAACCAACCAAGAAAGAGCGGCCCCACTTACAACAGCCCCCAAGCTAAGAACCCCCATTGGGCCAGTCATTAAAGTATCTTCATCCCTCACAGAAGAAAAACAACTTAAATTTCAAGGACCCCTTAAACTATAGTAAACAAGACGAAATCTGTAACTAACGGTTAGACCTGTCGCCAACCCATACAACAACAAACTAATAACATTCAACGGCCCTATAAAGGCAACCTCTAAAATTAGATCTTTAGAATAAAATCCAGCTAGAAATGGAATACCACACAAAGATAAGTTAGCTAAATTAATACACATCACTCTCAAAGGAAGACGCCTAACTAAACTACCCATAGTTCGGATATCCTGCCTTCCTGAAACATTATGAATAATTGACCCAGCGCACATAAACAAAAGAGCCTTAAACAAAGCATGAGTTAATAAATGGAAAAAGGCCAATCTTACCCCCCCGAACCTTAGAATCCTAACCATCACCCCCAGCTGCCTTAAAGTAGACAGGGCAATAATTTTCTTCAAATCTGTCTCAAAATTAGCCCCCAGCCCAGCCATAAACATTGTTATACAACCAACCAACAATAAAATGTCAGAAATTAAAGTCCCCGCCAACCTAGGTCTGAACCGAATTAATAAATAAACACCAGCTGTCACTAAAGTAGATGAATGAACCAGGGCAGAAACAGGAGTCGGGGCTGCCATAGCAGCAGGCAACCAGGCAGAAAAAGGAATCTGAGCTCTTTTCGTTATCGCGGCGATAACAACTAACCAAAGAGCTAAATTCCCGTTTAAGGCCTCTGCACCAACATAAAAAAAGAAATTTCAACCACCTAAATCTATTATTAAACCAATACTCAACAAAATAGCTACATCCCCCACGCGATTAGATAAAGCTGTCAGCATGCCTGCTGCTGCAGATTTTTCATTTTGATAATAAATAACTAAAGCATAAGATACTAAACCTAATCCATCTCACCCCAATAAAATCCTAATTAAATTAGGCCTTAAAATTAAAAATAACATTGAAGCTACAAACCCAAGTACAATATATAAAAACCGACTAATATTTATATCCCCCCTCATATAACCGCCCCTATAATATAAAACCATAGAAGAAATTAAACAAACAAAAGACAAAAACATTAGGGACATCCAATCAAAAATCAAAGACATTTCTACGCCGACCCTGTTAACCCTAAATAATTCCCACTCTATAAAATAACAGCAACCTTCTTTTAAAAACCTCAATGACGATCAAAACCCTAAACACGCTATTCTAAACAAACCAACTATACTCCTAACAGATATCTTAATATTTCACAACACTGCTTAAAATAAAATTTATATCTTCGGCCCCACAAACCAACGTTTTTATTAAACTATTCAAGCCCAAGCTTATACTACTAATATGTAGCCCACTAAAATTAAAACATTTAAAGGCAGCCAATGAAGCATCAATACTAGATATTCTCGAACCTCCCCAGAACAACAAGAAAAAACAGATCTAAAATATTTCCCATGCTGCCTTAAAGAAAAAAGGTAAAGCGTGTATGCTGCCCTAAAAAAGGAAAGTAAAGCCACTCCTAAGCCCCTTAAACCAGATCAAGAAATTACACCAATAATCAAACTCACTTCCCCCAACAAATTTAATGTCGGAGGAGCCGCCATATTGCCGACCCTTAAAGCAAATCACCAAAGAGCTAAAGTGGGTATAAAATTAAGAAGACCCTTTCTTACCAGTAAACTTCGTCTTCCAAGACGCTCATACCTCATATTCGCCAAACAAAATAAACCTGAAGAACATAAACCATGACCCACTATCACTGCCACCGCTCCACTCAAACCTCACCAACTATAAAGCATAAGACCACACAAAACTAAAGCCATGTGTGCCACAGAAGAATAAGCAATCAATGATTTCATATCTCCTTGACGTAGACAAATTAAACTAACAAAGAATCCCCCAACAAGACCAAATCTAACTCAAACCCAACTCAAACCCATAGATACCTTAGAAAAAAGAGGACACACCCGGACTAAACCATAGCCCCCTAACTTAAGTAAAACCCCAGCTAAAATTATAGATCCCGCTACAGGAGCTTCCACATGCGCCTTAGGCAGCCATAAATGTACTAAGTACATAGGTAACTTTACAACAAAAGCCACCACCCTGCAAATATACCAAGCCACAACCAAACTAAAGCCCAAGGCAGGAATTCTACCCAAATGCATAACTAAAGAACCCCTATACCTGTATAAGCTAAGAAAAGAAATCAATAAAGGCAAAGAGGCAAACAAAGTATAAAATAACATATAAACACCAGCTTGCAACCGCTCAGGCTGATACCCCCAACCTAAAATTAAAATCATAGTAGGAATCAAAGAACTCTCAAAACAAATATAAAAAAGAAGATAATCCAAACATGAAAAAGTCAAAATTAAAGTCAATAATAAAAATAAATTAACAACTAAAAAAAGACCCCCATGAGCGCCCCCTCGCTTTACACCCTCTCTAGCCCCTAAGACTAAAGCCATAATTCAAAAACTAAGTAAAATTAAAATATAAGCGACCCAATCAAGACCCAAACCAAACCCAAATTGAAAAAACCTGAAATGTCTTAAAGAAAATAAACCAAATAGCAGGCTAGCTAAAAAAAGGGAAAGCTGGACAGACAGCCACCTATTAAAAGACAAAGTTATCAGCAAAGTCATCAAGATAAATTTTAACACCCTAAAATACTAAACCTATTAAAGTTGTCATTGCCATGACTACGAACAATAGAAACCAATAAAGCCAAACCTAGCGCCCCCTCGCAAGCCGCTAAAGTTAAAAAAAATATTAAAAAATAAGAGTCGCCCCCTAAGAACCCCACCACTCTTAACATAAATCAAAAAATTCTTACTATAATAAACTCCAAACTTAGTAGAATGTTCAAAAGATGTTTACGCTTTCCGGCGAAAGCTAAAGCCCCGCAGCACAATCTCACCAAAGGAATACAAAATCAAAATCTTAAAATTGCCATTATTATTTCAGGAAAAAAGTTTACCCCTATCTCCAGTCCCCAAAACTGATATTTTATTTAAACTACTCCCTGAGGGCTCCAATAGTTTAAATAAAATAATGGTCTTGTAAACCGTAGTTGAATCACTATTCTTGAAGCTCAGTAACCTTAAACACTATATCTCCCTACTAATTTTTTTTGCTCTAAGACTTACATCAGTGGCCTTTTGTTTCACCTTCATAGCCCATCCCCTTGCAATAGGTCTCACCCTGATTGCCCAAACCATCCTAATCTGTAATATTGCAAGCCTTATCTTAAGCGTAGGCTGATTCTCCTACATCTTATTCTTAATTTTTTTGGGAGCCACTTTAGTCTTATTCATCTACGTAGCCTCATTAGCCTCCAATGAAATTTTTAAAATCACCCCTATAATAATAGGAATCTTACTAACACCCCTTATAACAATTCCACTCTTTCTACTTCCTGAAACGTTACTCTTACCTAATAAAGAAACCCTAGAAACCTCTTTCCTATCTTTTCCCCAAGAAATAATGAGAATTCAACTAAAGTTAAACAGCATATATAACCCCACTTCAGCCAACTTAACTGCTATTATCATTCTGTATCTACTCCTAACCCTAGTGGTAGTTGTTAAATTAAGATCAAAATTTTCTGGTCCCCTCCGTCTTTCCTAATGGCAGCCCCCATTCGAAAATCACACCCCTTATTTAACATTGCCAATGGAGCTCTGGTAGACCTCCCAACCCCGGCAAACATCTCTAGACTTTGAAATTTTGGCTCCCTCCTAGGACTCTGTCTAGTTGTACAAATCGCAACAGGTCTCTTTCTAGCTATGCACTACACAACAGACGTATCACTAGCCTTCTCAAGAGTAGCTCACATCTGTCGGGACGTCAACTACGGCTGACTTCTACGAACAATTCACGCCAATGGAGCTTCCTTCTTTTTTATCTGTCTTTATAGACATATTGGGCGAGGAATTTATTATGGCTCTTTCCTATACATACATACCTGATCAGTAGGAGTCATTATTCTATTCCTAGTTATAGCGACCGCTTTCCTCGGGTATGTCCTCCCCTGAGGACAAATATCCTTCTGAGGAGCAACAGTTATTACCAATTTAATGTCTGCCATCCCCCTAATTGGGACAGACCTTGTTCAATGACTTTGAGGAGGATTTGCTGTAGGCAATGCCACCCTAACCCGGTTTTTTACTTTTCACTTTCTCTTCCCCTTTATTGTAGCAGCAGCTACAATAGTTCACATCCTCTTCCTACACCAAACGGGCTCTAACAACCCACTTGGAATTTCTAGTCAACTAGAGAAAGTGCCTTTTCACCCTTACTTTTCATTTAAAGATATTGTAGGATTCGTAATCATACTTATAGCTCTAACCATTCTCACCCTTTTAGACCCATACTTGCTAGGAGACCCAGACAATTTTATTCCCGCCAACCCCTTAGTTACACCGGCCCATATTCAACCTGAATGATATTTCCTCTTTKCCTATGCGATCCTTCGATCAATCCCAAATAAACTTGGAGGAGTTATCGCCCTAGTTATATCAATTGCCATCTTGTTTATTTTACCCTTCACCCACAAAGCTAAATTCCGAAGACTCTCATTCTACCCTCTTAACCAACTTTTATTCTGGACAATAGTAACAATCGTTATCTTATTAACCTGAATTGGTGCTCGCCCGGTAGAAGACCCATATATTTTAACAGGGCAAATCTTAACAGGAGCTTATTTTGCCTACTACCTCCTTAACCCTATCACTCTTCACATATGGGATAAACTAATAGACTGACTATTTAACTTTTAGGAAAGTAAATGTTTTGAAAGCATTAAAAAGAAGTTCGAATCTTCTAATAGTCTTTATACCACCTAAACTTAGTGCAAATTTATATTATCATAACATAAAATAAAATCATTACCCCCCTAAAAAATACACAATAATTTAAAGAAACAGGCAAAAATCTTTTTCAAGTTAAGTGTATCAACTTATCGTAACGGTAGCGAGGGAGAGACCCACGAACCCAAATAAAAGCAAACCCAATAAAAACCACTTTTAAATAAAACCCAATAGAAACCAGGCTTCTCCCTAAAAACAAGATCCTAAATAAAGTCCTTAAAAAAAGAATCCTAGCATACTCAGCCATAAAAATCAAAGCAAATCCACCTCCCCTATATTCTGTATTAAACCCAGAAACCAGTTCTGACTCCCCCTCTGCAAAATCAAAAGGAGTTCGGTTACTCTCCGCCAAACAGGAGACAAATCAAAGCAAACCCAACGGCGCGGCAACCAACATAAACCAAGAATACCGCTGGTAACTCTCAAATAACCCTAAATCTAAGCCACCAACCAAAAATAATAAACTCAACAAAATCAAAGCCAACCTCACTTCATAAGAAATAGTCTGTGCCACTGCCCGTAAACAACCCAACAAAGAATACTTTGAATTTGAAGCCCAACCAGCTCCTATGGTAGAATAAACCCCCGCCCTTATGCAGCACAAAAAAAACAACACCCCAAACTCGAACCTGAAAAGACCCGTCTCATAAGGCATAACCAACCAAATAACTAACGAAACAAACAAACTAAAAACAGGAGACAAATAATAAGGAACAAAATTACTCAAGGTAGGGAAAGTTTGCTCTTTAGTAAACAACTTAACTGCGTCAGCAAAAGGCTGCAACAACCCCACATACCCCACTTTGTTAGGGCCCTTACGGATTTGAATATAACCTAAAACCTTTCGCTCCAACAATGTAAAAAAAGCAACTGCCACTAAAACCATAATTAAAAGAATTAAATAACTAACAAACTTAATTAAAACCATCATAGTAAGCACCCAAATGCCCACTACTACCTATAGTCTAACACTATTTAAACGGATTCTAAATCCGGCGCATAAATCTGCCAAGGTAGTATTAGACTATATCTAAACTTAAAGAAACTCTTGAAAGTTCAATCCTCTCGTACTAAAACCTTCAATTTACCAATAAAAGATAGAAGCCAACCTGGCTCACACCGGTTTGAACTCAAATCATGTAAAATTTTAAAGGTCGAACAGACCTACAAAGCAAACGGCTACACCTGCTTGAAATTTTAATTCAACATCGAGGTCGCAACTACTTTCTTCGATAAGAACTCTCAGAAAAAATCACGCTGTTATCCCTAAAGTAACTTATTCTTTTTATCCCCAAAGAAGGATCAAACTATAATGATAATTATACTTTTTGCTAAAACAGTTACAATTTATATCAATGTCGCCCCAACAAAATAAAAAGAAAACTTCACAATTTTTAAATATAATTTAAAGTTAAAATAAACTTTTTATCAAGTTTTATAGGGTCTTATCGTCCCCCCATTTAATTTAAGCCTTTTCACTTAAAAGTCAAATTCTAATTTGCAAAAAAGACAGCTTTTCCCTCATCCAACCGTTCATTCAAGCCTTCAATTAAAAGACTACTGATTATGCTACCTTTGCACGGTCAAATTACCGCAGCCCTTTAAAAACTCAGTGGGCAGGCTAGACTCTATACTAATAACTCATACAGCCATGTTTTTGATAAACAGGTGAAGATAACATTTGCCGAGTTCCTTTTTAACAACTAACATAAATTAAAAGTCAAATGTAATTTCATTTTATACTTAAACTTTAATCATACTTATATAAACATTTTAATTAACAAAATTTCGTTAATAGATATTTTTAGCTAAAATTAACAGAACAATAAAAACTAACTTCTAACATAGATTTACTATAACGTTATAGTAAGATAACTGATTTTAAGCCCACTTAACAACAAAACTAAACTATTCTGGCAAAAGAAAAATAAGAAGCTCTTACCTCCTACTTTTTATTTTTAATTCAACTCTAAAAAAAAGCAAAATTAAATTTTTTTAACAAAAAACTAGATATACAAAAGACGACTAACATATCACTACTAACGCCTACTTACTAATACCCTTACTACGAAAAAACACTAAAGACGCTAGCTCCTCTTGTTTCGAGACACCCATAAATTTACAGCTAATTTTGTTTACCCCTGATACAAAAGGTACAAAAGTAAAGCTTTGCTTTATTCTAAATAACACTTTCCTTTTCAGTACTTATAAACTATAACTTACATAATAATTTCTTTACAATACTTTTAAATAAAATTTATGAATTTTTTATAAAATTACTAACCCCCCTAGAAACAAAAATAAGAAATTTTTATTAAGTAGTACCCCTAAGGGCAATCACCCCATAGTAAGTGGGGCACTTAAATTTAGCTACAACTTATACTTCCAGATGCATTTTCCAATACAACCACTATGTTACGACTTATCTCACTTTATAATGAGAGCGACGGGCGATGTGTACATATTCTAGAGCTATTATCATCTTAACTTATTATTTTAAGAATACAATTAAATCCAATTTCAAAGTATAATTTCATATAACATATCCACCAATATAAAATATAATGTAACCCACAACTACTTTATTATAGACTGCACCTTGACCTAATATTTTAGAAAACTTCTATTTTAAAAAATGTTTTAAAACATTTCTTGTAATGGAGGTATACAAATTGAACACAAAATAAAGTAAGATAATTCGTGGTGTATCGTTTACAGAGCAGGTTCCTCTAACCAGACTTAAATACCGCCAAATCCTTTAAGTTTCGAGCTCATAACTTATTACTACTCAAGCGAAATTGGGTTTCATTTCAGTATAACAGGGTATCTAATCCTGGTTTACACCTAAACTTCGATAGCTTTAAAATAAGTTTTAAACCAATACAGCCACTATATAAATATAGATTTCACCCCTTAGACTTATACCCCTAAACGTATAAAACTTTAATTTTAACTACATACTTTTATTCTCTATTTTCACTCTTAGTCTAACCGCGGCTGCTGGCACAAATTTAGCCTGAAATTTAAGGATTGCTGAATCAAGTTTTAACTTAAACCCAAAATCACATACTGAGAACAAAATTATAAATTTTATTTTATTTAAACAACTCTCGCATTAACTTTCATGTATATCATCCTTATAACAGAGACAAAAGCAAGGATCAAACTTTAACAAAATGATTACTATAAATATTATTTATATAACAAAAAATTAAGAAAGATAAAATATAGAACTTTATTTTAAAGTAAAACACCCGAAAAAAGGAAATTAACCTACCCCCCCAATTAAGGATCCTATCTACCGGCTATAACTCCCACTCATTTTAAGATTTCTTTATTTATAAATTATAATTTATAATTCTTTTTTAAATGAATTAAAAAAAGAATTTTTTAATTAAGCTCGACTTTTATATATATAATATAAATAAATAGTTTAACACATATATCTATAAAAATTATTTACTATTAGATATCAAGCTTAATTGTAATTACAATTAAGCTTGATATTTTATAACTAAATTACATACCTTTATATTCAGTTACAGATATATCAAATTATATCTAATATAATAATCTTATTAAGAATTGAAGAAAGAATCTGATTCAAATATTTAATTATAAGAACTTAAGTAATTATAAACGGTTAAAGCTTTAAATATAATAATTTAAATTAATTATAATTTTTTTAAATGTGAGTATATCTCGGTTAAAGAAGTATTTCCTTGTTCTCTTCTGCTGTATAAATTCTCAATCTATCTAGGAAGTAGAGAGAATTTATACAGTTTTAAGAGAACAAGGAAATATATATATAATTAAATTTAATAATTCATTAAATGGATACAAATAAGCACTTATAATTACTTATCTTAATAAAAATATTTATAAATTTATATACTACTCCCAAAAACGGCGTTTTTACCCCCCCATCTTCATTTCTTGAATTTCTTTTAAAAATGGTAAGTTCCTAAATAAAAGACCGACTTCCAAAAAAGAATCCTAAATAAAGGGCAAAAAAAATCTTAATTTTTTTAATTTTTAAATTCTAAATTTACTAAAAAAATTTTTTTTATAAAAAAAATAACACTCAAATATTTAAAACACACATTAATAGCATGCTTGACAAAAAGGTCGCCTTGATAGGGCGGATAATGAAAGCTACTCTTTCTGCTATTAACACCACTCACTCTACTTGAATAAATTACATTTAATGGAATCACACCATTTCCGCGAAGATCAAAACTTCGTGTGCTTCTACACTAAAACATAGGCCGAAARGATAAGCTAAAATAAGCTTATGGGCTCATACCCCGTCTATGAAGAATCCTTCTCCTTTCAATTCTTCTACTTTCTCCCTCGACTCTTATATTTTCATCAACACTAATAGCAGGAACTTTAATTTCAATCTCATCTTCCTCCTGGCTCATAGCCTGGCTAGGGCTAGAGTTAAACCTCCTCTCATTCATTCCTCTTATCACCTTAAAACATAATACTTTTTCCTCAGAGGCCGCCTTAAAATACTTCTTAATTCAAGCCTTAGGTTCTGCCACCTTTCTTGCAAGTGTGACAATACTTCTTGTATTTACCTATACACCAAAGGTTCTAATCTTCTGTTCCTTGATCCTTAAGATAGGAGCCGCTCCCCTCCACTTCTGACTACCGACAATTATACAAGGAATATCATGGCCAAATTGCATTATCTTAATAACAATCCAAAAAATTGCTCCCCTAGTTCTGACTTCTTACCTCTTATGTCCCCAAATTAGAGCCCTTTTAACAAGTGCCTCTATTTTTTCAGCTATGATAGGAGGCCTAGGAGGTCTAAATCAAACACTCTTACGTAAACTAATAGCATTTTCTTCAATCAACCACATAGCTTGAATACTAGCCGCTATTTCAGCTAGAACTAGGCTCTGAACTCATTATATTTTGACTTATAGTGTTATTTCCGCATCTTTAGTTGCTCTTTTTAACCGCAACCAAACTTTTCACATTAAACACTTAACTAACTTTTCTGCACCCCAACTTAGCAAAATTACAACTTTCCTATCCTTATTTTCTCTAGGAGGACTGCCTCCATTTTTAGGGTTTCTACCCAAAATAATGGTAATTAAACACCTGGTCAACCAAGGCCTGCTTTCTTGAGCTTTTATTTTAACGATAAGAGCTCTTATTACTCTATTCTACTATATCCGAGTTGCTCTCACCTCAATAACGCTAATAACCCCTAAGACCAGGCAAGATATAAATTTTACTAACCACAGGTCCGCGAAGATCACACTTATTAACCTCCTACCTATCTTTTTCCCACTAATAATACTTATCCCTCTTTAGGGTTTTAAGTTAAAAAAAACTAGAAACCTTCAAAGTTCCCAATAGGAGTTAAACCTCTTAAACCCTAAGCCCAGGTATGCCTACATTTTCAGGATTGCAGCCTGACGTCTTTAATTAAACTACGGGGCCTAAGCAGGGAGAATAACTCTCATACATAAATTTACAATTTATTACCTTTTATCAGCCACCTACTC